GTGATTGAGAATGTCTACGAAACATGCTTCAATGAAATTGATTTGAATATTACGGATGAGCAGTATGAGACAATACAGAAGAAGATTCTATCTGGTAAATATGTACTATCACCTATGAGAGTAAGTGTAATTAATGTCGAGAAATTGAATGAGTTCTTGTGTAATCTAGCTCCAAGGTGTCCTGATTATTACTGCTACCCAAGTCCTTCACCAGGTTATATGATAGTGGTTAGACCTGATTACACGGACGTTTTAGTACATATGGGTTTAGCCCAATTATTGTTTTCCCTTTCTATTGATGAGGATCAGCCTATTTATGACCGTTTTAAAAGGGTTGGTGATCGAGTTGACCATTTGATCGAAAACTTCCATTCTGGGATTCGAGAAATGGGGCATGTGAGGGAAATTCACCGTATTGAGTTTCTTCAGCCTTTACCACACTATATCATTTTAAATAGTGTTAAAAATTATGTTGGGGATGGTTCATATGTATACAATCTAATATCCTCGTTTTTGATGCTTCCTTACTTAAGGGAGGATGGGGTTGAGATTTCAAACCATATCAACAGTCAGCCTGTGGGGGAACTAAGCAGAATTTTATATCTACTGCGTGAAACTTTTGATCGTGAGTTTACTCAACTCTTTCCTGGTGTTGTATTTGAAAGATTCATTACACAGGTTTTTATAGCCAATAAGGCTGCTGATTGTGTTGTCTTCGACAAGGATGCTGGATATGCATTACTTGATAAACTAGGCATGTGTGGTAATATCGTTTCTATAGGCCCTGGTGATGAACCTATAGCATGTCATGAAAACATGACTGTATCAATTGATTACGTTTCGAAAATGGTGTTACTAAATCAATTATACACTAACCCCTTGCTAAAATAATGTTATCACAAATGTTTGGGTATATATATATAGATGATAAGATCATGCATCTTATAATGGAAATAATGCATGTCCGGATGTAGTCTGAGAGGATGAACCGGGTTATCAAACTCACGTTTTGGTAAGTGCCTAGGAAAGGGTGTTGGTTCGATCCCAACTCGTGATGAATTAAGGAGGGCTTAGCCTGACAGTTCGAATCTCCTAGTAATCTAGTCCTAGTCTTCATATAGGTACATACTAGAAACCGAGCCTGTCCTCTTTTTGGGAAGGGATTGTACCCGTCTCCCGGGTAGGGGAGGGAGACCCGCCCTCGCCTGCAGGTGAGTAAAACAAGAGAGGGGTGCCCCCGATGGGTATCCCGATCGATAACCAAGTTGGGATGGATTGGTGTGGGCCCAGGAAGGAGGACTTCTTCGCCCTCTACCTAAGCAGGAAAAAGCGGGAACAGTTCAGCTTCAATTGGTCTTTCTGGCCTGGTTGAGGTAGTCAGTATCTTCACTGGTATGTCTATTTCACCGGGCCTCTCAGTGCCCAGATCGTTACGCCTCTCGTGCTCAGGAAGGTCAGAACAGAAAATCCTTCAAGTCCCAAAGCGGATACGCATTCAGTTACCTTTCCTTTCGTCTTCCTTTACTGTAAAGCGAGGCACTTATTGACTCCTCGGACATTCACTATGTCAGTTGCTTCCCCTCACAGGGTATTCTATAAGAACTTCCTAAAGCGGAAGATTTTGCTTATTTTCTTTTAGGCCTTAGCACTAGACTATTATGACTATCTTATTCTAAGACAGTCTGGGGGGTCAGGTCAAGCCTGCCTGTTTACGTATCGGATACGGGAATTGATAGAAATCGGTCTTATCAAGTCCTATGGCAAGTTGAGGGGGAAGTAAAATAGTAAAGCATTCCTTTTGAAAGCAATGGAGGGTTAGCCAGTTCAACCAAGCCAGCAGAAAAAGTAGACCTATATTCTCCAGCAGTCTTTCAGTTCCATTCCCCCATCTAACCTTAATGGGACAGGGATACTAGCAGGGATGATTTAAGTAATCGATATGAATCGCTTTACAAAGCTCTTTCTTTCCCTAATTCGTGTGTCGCCGCTGAGATGGCAGTTGTTCGAAGACTTGCCGGTCCTAATAGGATGATGAAAACGAATCTTATTAGTTACCAAGGAGTAGCCATCTACTTGTATGCGAAGGCTGTTAAGCGGTTGTATAGGGAGGAGGACAGAATGCAACCTATCCCCACCTAGGAAAACCCTATCCTCCAATGGAACTAGATGCCAGAAGTGACTCGAAAGGAGAAAAACTTCCCCTGGTGAAAGAACTTTCTATACATATCTAACTGAATGACTAGGAACGAAGGAAGAATAAAAGAGTGGTGTAAGGGAAGAGAAAGACACTGTACCGACTGAAAGGTACATAGTTGCTTTACCGATAGCATCGATCCTGAGCTAAGGAAGAGTGACAGGCGGAAGGGGGATTCTGACTAAGACTAGCACCGGATTCTCCACATCCGGAAAGGAAATGCCCTTAAAGAAGAAGCTTAATGACGCTCGCGACGAAGTTTCTTATTCTCTAATTAGGGATTCGACCTCCCGCTAGCATCGAAAG